GTTAATGTAGCTTATAAGAAAGCAAAGCACTGAAAATGCTTAGATGGATTGTCAAAAATCCCATAAACACAAAGGTTTGGTCCTGGCCTTATAATTAATTGGAGGTAAGATTACACATGCAAATATCCATAAACCGGTGTAAAATCCCTTAAACATTTATCTAAAACTTAAGGAGAGGGCATCAAGCACATAATATAGCTTAAGACGCCTTGCCTAGCCACACCCCCACGGGACTCAGCAGTGATAAATATTAAGCAATGAACGAAAGTTTGACTAAGCTATACCTCTCAGGGTTGGTAAATTTCGTGCCAGCCACCGCGGTCATACGATTAACCCAAACTAATTATTTTCGGCGTAAAACGTGCCAACTATAAATCTCACAATAGAATTAAAACCCAACTTATATGTGAAAATTCATTGTTAGGACTTAAACCCGATAACGAAAGTAATTCTAACTATTTATATAACGCACGATAGCTAAGACCCAAACTGGGATTAGATACCCCACTATGCTTAGCCCTAAACCTTAATAATTATATCTACAAAAATATTTGCCAGAGAACTACTAGCTACAGCTTAAAACTCAAAGGACTTGGCGGTACTTTATATCCACCTAGAGGAGCCTGTTCTATAATCGATAAACCCCGTTCTACCTTACCACTTCTCGCTAATTCAGCCTATATACCGCCATCTTCAGCAAACCCTAAAAAGGGACTAAAGTAAGCACAAGAACAAGCATAAAAACGTTAGGTCAAGGTGTAGCCAATGAAGTGGAAAGAAATGGGCTACATTTTCTTTTCAAAGAACATCACGAAACCCTTTATGAAACTAAAGGACAAAGGAGGATTTAGTAGTAAATTAAGAATAGAGAGCTTAATTGAATAGAGCAATGAAGTACGCACACACCGCCCGTCACCCTCCTCAAATTAAATTAACACGCATATATACATAATTCTGTCAACAAATTTATGAGAGGAGACAAGTCGTAACAAGGTAAGCATACTGGAAAGTGTGCTTGGAATAATCACAGTGTAGCTTAATTTAAAGCATCTGGCTTACACCCAGAAGAATTCATAAAGATGAACACTTTGAACCAATTCTAGCCCTAAAAATCAACTAATATAACTAAATTACTATATAAAACAAAACATTCAACTCAAAAAAGTATTGGAGAAAGAAATTTATTTACCAGGAGCAATAGAGAAAGTACCGTAAGGGAATGATGAAAGACCAATTAAAAGTAAAAACAAGCAAAGATTAAACCTTGTACCTTTTGCATAATGAATTAACCAGAAAATCCTTAACAAAAAGAATTTAAGTTAAAAACCCCGAAACCAAGCGAGCTACCTAAAAACAATTTCACGAATCAACCCGTCTATGTAGCAAAATAGTGGGAAGATTTTTAGGTAGAGGTGAAAAGCCTATCGAGCTTGGTGATAGCTGGTTGCCCAAAAAAAGAATTTCAGTTCAACTTTAAGTTTACCATAAGAACAATAAATCAAAACGTAAGCTTAAGATATAGCCAAAAGAGGGACAGCTCTTTAGGAAAGGAAAAAACCTTGAATAGTGAGTAAATAACTAAAATTAACTAAATCATTGTAGGCTTAAAAGCAGCCATCAATAAAGAAAGCGTTCAAGCTCAACATACGCACACACACACTAATTTCACAAACCTTAATAAACTCCTATATTACAAATTGGGCTAATCTATAAAACTATAGATGAAATACTGTTAATATGAGTAACAAGAATGTATTCTCCCAGCACAAGTGTATGACAAACCGGATAACCATTGTCAATTATCGAATTACAGGTATTAACCCCACAATAGAACTACCTGGTTTTAAATCGTTAGCCCAACACAGGTGTGCTAAAAGGAAAGATTAAAAAAAGTAAAAGGAACTCGGCAAACACGAACCCCGCCTGTTTACCAAAAACATCACCTCTAGCATTACAAGTATTAGAGGCATTGCCTGCCCAGTGACTAAAGTTAAACGGCCGCGGTATCCTGACCGTGCAAAGGTAGCATAATCACTTGTTCCTTAATTAGGGACTAGAATGAATGGCTAAACGAGGGTTCAACTGTCTCTTACTTTCAATCAGTGAAATTGACCTTCCAGTGAAGAGGCTGGAATATTATAATAAGACGAGAAGACCCTATGGAGCTTTAATTTACTAGTCTAATTTATATAAAATAACCTAATGGGCTAAAACAAAATAAATATAGACTAAAAAATTTCGGTTGGGGTGACCTCGGAGAATAAAAAATCCTCCGAATGATTTTAACCTAGACCCACAAGTCAAAGTAATACTAATATCTCATTGATCCAATTATTGATCAACGGACCAAGTTACCCTAGGGATAACAGCGCAATCCTATTTAAGAGTCCATATCGACAATCAGGGTTTACGACCTCGATGTTGGATCAGGACATCCCAATGGTGCAGAAGCTATTAATGGTTCGTTTGTTCAACGATTAAAGTCCTACGTGATCTGAGTTCAGACCGGAGCAATCCAGGTCGGTTTCTATCTATTTACAATTTCTCCCAGTACGAAAGGACAAGAGAAATGGAGCCACCTTATCATAAGCGCTCCCAACCAATTTATGAAAAGATCTTAATAAAATACGTATGTACAAAAAATTAACCTAGATCAGGTAATTAGGGTGGCAGAGCCAGGCAATTGCGTAAGACTTAAAACCTTGTTCCCAGAGGTTCAAATCCTCTCCCTAATAATGTATTTTATTAACATCCTTACACTCCTTATCCCAATCTTAATTGCCATAGCCTTTCTTACCCTAGTAGAACGTAAAATCCTAGGCTATATACAACTACGCAAAGGCCCTAACATTGTAGGCCCATATGGTATTCTACAACCATTCGCGGACGCCATAAAACTATTTATGAAAGAACCCATACGTCCTCTAACCACCTCCATATCACTATTTATTATTGCACCAACCCTCTCCCTCACACTAGCCCTAAGCCTATGAATCCCCTTACCAATACCCCATCCTCTCATCAACCTCAACTTAGGCATACTATTTATTCTAGCCACATCAAGCCTCTCAGTCTACTCTATTTTATGATCCGGATGAGCATCAAATTCAAAATACTCTCTATTTGGAGCTCTACGAGCCGTCGCCCAAACTATCTCTTACGAAGTTACAATAGCCATCATCCTATTATCTGTACTTTTAATAAATGGCTCTTTCTCCCTACAAATACTTATCACCACACAAGAACACATCTGACTACTAATCCCCGCCTGACCGTTAGCCATAATATGATATATCTCAACCCTAGCAGAAACTAACCGGGCCCCCTTCGACTTAACGGAAGGAGAATCAGAACTAGTCTCAGGCTTCAACGTTGAATATGCCGCAGGACCTTTCGCCCTATTTTTCATAGCCGAGTACACTAATATTATCTTAATAAACGCCCTAACATCAATCGTATTCCTAGGACCCCTTTATTACATCAACCACCCTGAATTGTATTCAATTAACTTCATGATAGAAACGCTACTTCTATCAACAACCTTTCTATGAATCCGAGCATCCTATCCTCGCTTCCGATATGACCAACTAATACACCTCCTATGAAAAAATTTTCTCCCACTAACACTAGCATTCTGCATATGATACATCTCCCTACCAATCTTCCTAGCTGGCATCCCACCTTACATATAGAAATATGTCTGACAAAAGAGTTACTTTGATAGAGTAAATTATAGAGGTTTAAGCCCTCTTATTTCTAGGACAATAGGAATTGAACCTACACCTAAGAATTCAAAATTCTCCGTGCTACCAATACACCCTATCCTATCTAGTAAGGTCAGCTAAATAAGCTATCGGGCCCATACCCCGAAAATGTTGGTCTAAATCCTTCCCGTACTAATAAATCCAATCACACTAATCATCATTTATTTTACCATTCTCGTAGGACCTGTAATCACTATATCTAGCTCCAACCTACTTCTAATATGAGTAGGATTAGAGATAAGCCTTTTAGCTATTATTCCCCTCCTAACCAACAAAAAAACCCCACGATCAACTGAAGCAGCAACAAAGTATTTTCTAACCCAAGCTACAGCCTCAATAATCATTTTACTAGCTATCGTACTAAACTACAAACAATCAGGAATATGAATATTCCAACAACAAACCAACAATATTTTACTCAACATAATACTCATTTCACTATCCATAAAACTTGGACTAGCCCCATTCCACTACTGACTGCCCGAAGTAACCCAAGGGATTCCTATACACATTGGATTAATCTTACTGACATGACAAAAAATCGCCCCACTATCAATCCTATACCAAATCCATCAATTCCTTAACCCAACCATCACAACTATTCTCGCAATCTCATCAGTCTTAATTGGCGCCTGAGGAGGACTAAACCAAACACAAACACGAAAAATCATAGCATACTCATCAATTGCTCACATAGGGTGAATAATAGCAATCCTCCCTTACAACCCTAACTTGACACTCCTAAACCTAACAATTTATATTCTACTCACTATTCCAATATTCATTATACTCATAATAAACTCAGCAACAGCAATCAATTCTCTCTCATTAGCATGAAGCAAAACCCCCATAATCCTAGCTATAGCATCCATCATCCTCCTATCTCTAGGAGGACTTCCCCCTCTCACAGGATTTCTACCAAAATGGGCAATCATCTCAGAACTACTAAAAAATAACTACCTAATTCTACCAACACTAATAGCAATTATAGCCCTGCTAAACCTATTCTTCTACACACGACTAATCTACTCTATATCTCTCACCATATTCCCAACCAATAACAACTCAAAAATAATCTCCCATCACCCAAACCTAAAACATAATTTTATCCTCCCAACACTAACAGTACTAAGTACCCTAACCTTACCACTTTCATCCCAACTAATAACATAGAAGTTTAGGATATATACAGTCCAAGAGCCTTCAAAGCCCTTAGAAAACAAACGAGTTTAACTTCTGATAAGGACTGTAAGACTATATCCTACATCCGTTGAATGCAAATCAACTGCTTTAATTAAGCTAAGACCTTAACTAGATTGGAAGGATTCAAACCTACGAAGATTTAGTTAACAGCTAAATACCCAATTTACTGGCTTCAATCTACTTCTCCCGCCTATCAGAAAAGGGGCGGGAGAAGCCTTAGAAGAGGGTTTCTCTACATCTTCGAATTTGCAATTCGACATGACAATCACCTTAAGGCTCTCTCTGGTAAAAAGGGGGCTCAACCCCTGTCTTTAGATTTACAGTCTAATACCTACTCGGCCATTTTACCTATGTTCGTAAACCGTTGACTCTTTTCAACTAACCACAAGGATATCGGAACCCTTTACTTATTATTTGGTGCATGAGCAGGAATAGTAGGTACAGCCTTGAGTATTTTAATTCGAGCTGAATTAGGACAACCAGGCGCACTCCTAGGCGACGACCAAATCTATAATGTTATCGTTACAGCCCATGCATTTGTAATAATTTTCTTTATAGTTATACCTATAATAATCGGAGGGTTTGGAAACTGACTTGTACCACTAATGATCGGAGCCCCTGATATGGCATTCCCACGAATGAATAACATAAGCTTTTGACTACTCCCCCCATCGTTTCTGCTACTCTTAGCATCATCCATAGTAGAAGCCGGAGCCGGAACCGGATGAACAGTATACCCTCCCTTAGCCGGAAACTTAGCCCATGCTGGAGCATCCGTAGACCTAACCATTTTCTCCCTTCATCTAGCTGGTGTGTCCTCTATCTTAGGAGCCATTAACTTTATTACCACTATTATCAACATAAAACCACCTGCTATAACCCAGTACCAAACACCCCTCTTTGTGTGATCTGTATTAATTACAGCTGTACTTCTACTTCTTTCACTACCAGTACTAGCAGCAGGTATTACCATGCTCCTAACAGATCGAAATCTAAATACTACTTTCTTTGACCCTGCTGGAGGCGGAGACCCAATTCTCTATCAACATCTGTTCTGATTCTTCGGGCACCCAGAAGTCTATATCTTGATCCTCCCAGGATTTGGAATCATCTCACACGTGGTTACCTACTACTCTGGAAAAAAAGAACCATTCGGATATATGGGAATAGTTTGGGCTATAATATCTATTGGCTTCCTAGGTTTTATTGTATGAGCACATCACATATTCACAGTAGGCCTAGATGTAGACACACGAGCCTACTTTACATCCGCCACTATAATTATTGCAATCCCTACAGGTGTAAAAGTATTTAGCTGACTTGCTACACTGCATGGAGGCAACATCAAATGATCCCCTGCCATACTATGAGCTCTAGGATTTATTTTCTTATTCACAGTAGGAGGATTAACAGGAATTGTTTTATCCAACTCATCACTTGACATCGTACTTCACGATACATACTATGTAGTAGCCCACTTCCACTATGTACTATCTATAGGAGCAGTATTCGCCATTATAGCTGGCTTCGTCCATTGATTCCCACTATTCTCAGGATATACCCTAAACGATACCTGAGCAAAAGCCCATTTCGCCATTATATTTGTAGGCGTTAACATAACATTTTTCCCTCAACATTTCCTAGGATTGTCAGGAATACCTCGTCGTTACTCTGACTACCCAGATGCTTACACCACATGAAATACAGTTTCATCTATAGGCTCATTTATCTCCCTTACAGCTGTCCTTGTAATAATCTTTATAATTTGAGAAGCCTTTGCATCAAAACGAGAAGTACTTTCAGTTTCCTACTCCTCAACCAACCTAGAATGACTTCACGGATGCCCTCCACCTTACCACACATTCGAAGAACCTTCCTACGTAAAAGTTAAGTAAGAAAGGAAGGATTCGAACCCCCTACAACTGGTTTCAAGCCAATTTCATAACCACTATGTCTTTCTCAATGAGATATTAGTAAAATAATTACATAACCTTGTCAAGGTTAAGTTATAGATTAAAATCTATATATCTTACATGGCTTACCCATTTCAACTTGGCTTACAAGACGCTACATCACCTATCATAGAAGAACTTACAAACTTTCACGACCACACCCTAATAATTGTATTTCTCATTAGCTCCCTAGTACTATATATCATTTCACTAATACTAACAACAAAACTAACACATACAAGCACAATAGATGCCCAAGAAGTAGAAACAATCTGAACAATTCTCCCAGCAGTCATCCTTGTTCTAATTGCCCTCCCCTCCCTACGAATTTTATATATAATAGACGAGATTAACAATCCAGTATTGACAGTAAAAACAATAGGACACCAATGATACTGAAGTTACGAATATACCGACTATGAAGATTTATGCTTTGATTCCTACATAATTCCAACCAATGACCTGAAACCAGGTGAGCTTCGCCTATTAGAAGTCGACAACCGAGTAGTCCTGCCAATAGAACTTCCAATTCGTATATTAATTTCATCCGAAGACGTCCTTCACTCATGAGCTGTTCCGTCACTAGGATTAAAAACCGACGCAATCCCAGGTCGCCTAAACCAAGCTACAGTAACATCAAACCGACCTGGCTTATTCTATGGACAATGCTCTGAAATCTGCGGCTCAAATCACAGCTTTATACCCATCGTACTAGAGATAGTACCCCTAAAACACTTCGAAAACTGATCAGCTTCCATAATTTAAATTCATTGTGAAGCTTAGAGCGTTAACCTTTTAAGTTAAAGTTAGAGACCAAAAATCTCCACAATGATATGCCACAACTAGACACATCTACATGATTTATCACAATTGTTTCCTCAATAATTACACTATTTATTTTATTCCAATTAAAAATTTCTTCCCAAACCTTTCCCGCAGCCCCTTCACCCAAAATTGTAGCCACAGAAAAAACAAATAATCCTTGAGAATCAAAATGAACGAAAATCTATTTGCCTCTTTCATTACCCCAACAATAATAGGTTTACCAATCGTCGTAACCATTATTATATTTCCATCAATTCTGTTTCCATCATCAGAACGCCTAATTAGCAACCGCCTCCACTCATTCCAACACTGACTAATTAAACTTATCATTAAACAAATAATACTAATTCACACACCAAAAGGACGAACTTGAGCACTAATAATTGTATCACTAATTATATTTATTGGCTCAACTAACCTTCTAGGCCTACTTCCCCATACATTTACCCCTACCACTCAACTATCTATAAATCTAAGTATAGCAATCCCCCTATGAGCAGGAGCCGTAATCTTAGGATTCCGACACAAACTAAAAAGTTCTTTAGCCCACTTCCTACCACAAGGAACACCCATTTCACTTATTCCCATACTAATTATTATCGAAACTATTAGCCTATTTATTCAACCTATAGCACTCGCAGTACGACTAACAGCTAACATCACAGCAGGCCATCTATTAATACACCTAATCGGAGGGGCTACCCTAGTGCTCATAGACATTAGCCCACCTACCGCCACAATTACATTTATCATTCTACTTCTACTTACAATACTTGAATTTGCTGTAGCCTTAATTCAAGCCTACGTCTTTACCCTTCTAGTAAGCCTGTATCTACATGATAACACATAATGACCCACCAAACCCATGCATACCACATAGTAAATCCAAGCCCATGACCATTAACTGGAGCTATATCAGCTCTCCTACTAACATCCGGTTTAGTAATATGATTCCATTATAACTCCACTATTCTTCTATCATTAGGCCTCCTAGCAAACACTCTAACTATATATCAATGATGACGAGACATCATCCGTGAAGGAACATATCAAGGACACCACACCCCTATTGTACAAAAAGGACTTCGATACGGAATAATCCTTTTCATTGTCTCTGAAGTATTCTTCTTTGCCGGATTCTTCTGAGCATTCTACCACTCCAGCCTAGTCCCTACCCACGACCTAGGAGGTTGCTGACCACCAACAGGAATTACCCCTTTAAATCCCCTAGAAGTACCCCTTTTAAACACATCAGTTCTCCTAGCATCAGGAGTCTCAATTACATGAGCTCACCATAGCCTAATAGAAGGATACCGAAACCACATGAACCAAGCCTTGCTAATTACCATCCTCCTAGGACTATACTTCACTATCTTACAAGCCTCAGAATATTTCGAAACATCATTTTCTATCTCAGACGGAATTTACGGCTCAACATTTTTCATAGCAACAGGATTTCATGGCCTCCATGTAATTATTGGCTCAACCTTCCTTATCGTTTGCTTACTACGACAACTAAAATTTCACTTCACCTCAAAACATCATTTTGGATTTGAAGCCGCAGCATGATACTGACACTTCGTAGATGTAGTTTGACTCTTCCTATACGTTTCTATCTATTGATGAGGATCATATTCCCTTAGTATAAGCAATACAACTGACTTCCAATTAGTAAATTCTGAAAAAATTCAGAAGGGAATAATCAACCTATTTATTATCATTATAATTAACACCACCCTATCCCTCATTCTTATTTCAATCGCATTCTGACTACCTCAAATAAATTTATATTCCGAAAAAGCAACTCCATATGAATGTGGATTTGATCCAACAAGTTCCGCACGCCTCCCCTTTTCAATAAAATTTTTCCTAGTAGCTATTACATTTTTATTATTTGACCTAGAAATTGCCCTACTACTCCCCCTTCCATGAGCTATTCAAACTGCTAGTGTCACTACAATAACAACAACTGCCTTTATCTTAGTTACCATTCTAGCACTTGGCCTAAGCTATGAGTGAACACAAAAGGGGCTAGAATGAACAAAATAATTGGTAATTAGTTTAAACAAAATTAATGATTTCGACTCATTAGATTATGATAATAATCATAATTACCAACAATGACATCTGCCTTCCTAAATATAACCCTAGCCTTCATGCTATCTTTACTAGGTACTTTTATATTTCGCTCCCACTTAATATCAACTCTTCTTTGCCTAGAAGGAATAATATTATCCCTATTTGTTATAACTTCAACATCTACATTAAACTCCAACTCCATAATCTCCATAACTATCCCAATCACCATTCTAGTCTTTGCAGCCTGCGAAGCAGCAGTAGGCCTGGCCCTACTAGTAAAAATTTCAAATACTTATGGAACAGATTATGTTCAAAACCTCAACCTCTTACAATGCTAAAAATTATTTTTCCATCACTCATGCTTCTCCCACTAACATGACTCTCAAGCAACAAAAAAACCTGAATCAACGTCACCTCCTATAGCTTTCTAGTAAGCCTAATAAGCCTGTCACTACTATGACAAAACGACGAAAATTCCCAAAACTTTTCAATCATATTTTCCTCCGACCCACTATCTACCCCACTAATCATCCTAACAACTTGACTACTCCCACTAATAATACTTGCTAGCCAAAATCATATAAAAAAAGAAAACTCTATACACCAAAAACTCTACATCTCAATACTCATCAGCCTTCAAATCTTACTTATCATAACATTCTCCGCAACAGAACTAATCTTATTTTATATTTTATTTGAAGCCACATTAATCCCAACATTAATTATTATCACACGATGAGGCAATCAAACAGAACGTCTAAACGCTGGTATCTATTTCCTATTCTATACATTAATTGGATCCATCCCACTCCTAATTGCCCTTATTTCAATCCAAAATTCAATAGGAACTCTTAACTTCCTAATTCTTTCCCTCACAACACAACACTTACCCCCAACATGATCCAACAACATCCTATGACTAGCATGCATAATAGCATTCATAATCAAAATACCATTGTACGGAGTACACCTATGACTACCAAAAGCCCATGTAGAAGCCCCAATTGCAGGCTCCATAATCCTAGCAGCAATTCTCCTAAAACTAGGAGGTTATGGAATAATACGAATTTCCATAATTTTAGACCCCCTAACAAAATCCCTAGCCTACCCATTCATTATACTCTCATTATGAGGCATAATTATAACTAGCTCAATTTGCCTTCGTCAAACAGATCTAAAATCGTTAATTGCTTATTCGTCAGTAAGCCACATAGCTCTAGTCATCACAGCCATTATAATTCAAACACCATGAAGCTTCATAGGAGCTACAATACTTATAATCGCACACGGCCTAACATCATCACTCCTATTCTGTCTAGCAAACACCAATTACGAACGAATTCACAGTCGAACTATAATTATAGCCCGAGGACTACAAATAATTTTTCCATTAATAGCAACATGGTGACTACTAGCAAGCTTAGCCAACTTAGCCCTACCACCTCTAATCAACCTCATAGGCGAATTATTTATTGTTATATCAACATTTTCTTGATCAAACCCTTCCATTATTCTCATAGCAACAAACATCGTTATCACAGGAATGTACTCAATATATATGATTATCACAACTCAACGAGGAAAACTAACCAGCCACATAAACAACCTTCAACCCTCCCACACACGAGAATTAACACTTATAGCCCTTCACGTTATTCCCCTCATACTATTAACAATCAACCCCAAGCTAATTACAGGCCTAACAATATGTAGATATAGTTTACAAAAAACATTAGACTGTGAATCTAACAACAGGAGATCAAACTCCTTATTTACCAAGAAAGTATGCAAGAACTGCTAATTCATGCACCCATACCTAAACAATATGGCTTTCTTACTTTTATAGGATAGAAGTAATCCATTGGTCTTAGGAACCAAAAACCTTGGTGCAACTCCAAATAAAAGTAATAAATATAATAACATCCTCAATCCTCATAATTTTAATACTGCTTACAGCACCAATCATTATTTCAATAACTAACCTACCCAAATTTATCGACTTTCCATCCTACGCTACTTCATCAATCAAATTTTCATTTTTCCTCAGCCTATTACCCTTACTTTTATTTTTCCACTACAACACAGAATACATAATCACTAACTGACATTGACTAACCATCAATTCTATAAAACTTACTATAAGCTTCAAAATCGATTACTTCTCAACCCTATTTCTATCAGTAGCTTTATTCGTAACATGATCAATCATACAATTCTCTTCGTGGTATATACACTCTGACCCATGCATCGATCGATTTATTAAGTACCTAATAATATTCCTAATCACTATACTAATTTTAACCTCAGCTAACAATCTATTCCAACTATTCATTGGGTGAGAAGGTGTAGGAATTATATCCTTCTTACTAATCGGATGATGATATGGTCGTGCAGACGCTAACACAGCAGCCCTCCAAGCAATCCTATATAACCGAATCGGAGATGTCGGCTTTATCCTAGCCATAACTTGATTCTGCCTAAATATAAACTCCTGAGAACTCCAACAAATCTTTCTCACCAACACCAACAACCCAGTCCCCCTCACAGGACTTCTAATTGCAGCCACAGGAAAATCAGCCCAATTTGGACTTCATCCATGACTCCCATCAGCCATAGAAGGTCCTACCCCCGTTTCAGCCCTATTACACTCAAGCACTATAGTTGTTGCAGGGATTTTCCTAATAATCCGATTCCATCCACTAACTTCAAACAACACCTCTATCATAACAGCCATACTATGCCTCGGAGCTATTACCACACTATTTACAGCAATCTGTGCCCTTACCCAAAATGACATCAAAAAAATCGTAGCCTTTTCTACATCAAGCCAATTAGGACTCATAATAGTCACACTAGGAATTAATCAACCCTATCTAGCCTTCCTCCACATCTGCACTCACGCGTTCTTTAAAGCAATACTATTCATATGCTCCGGATCAATTATCCACAGCCTGAACGACGAGCAAGACATCCGAAAAATAGGCAGCATAATGAAAGTAATACCATTCACGTCATCCTGCCTCATCATCGGAAGCCTAGCCCTCACTGGAATACCCTTCCTTACAGGATTCTACTCAAAGGACCTTATCATCGAAGCCATTAACACAAGTAACACCAACGCCTGGGCCCTGATAATTACTTTAATCGCCACATCCATAACTGCTGTTTATAGTATGCGAATCATCTACTTCGTTACCATGACAAAACCACGCTACTCCCCGCTAATTACCATTAACGAAAACAATCCAGATCTCATTAATCCAATTAAACGCCTAGCATTAGGAAGCATCATAGCAGGATTCCTCATCTCACTCAACATTCCTCCAACCAATATTCAAGTCCTTACAATACCTTGATATATGAAAATAACAGCCCTACTTATTACAATCTTAGGATTCGCTATCGCCCTAGAACTAAATAACCTAACCCTAAAACTATCAATAGACAAAACCACTAAACTATCATTATTCTCAACCTCACTAGGCTACTTCCCATCAATTATACACCGAATAATTCCCCAAAAAACCCTTAATTCCAGCTACAAAATGTCCTTAAACCTTCTAGACCTAATCTGACTAGAAAAAACAATTCCAAAATCAACCTCAATTACCCAAACCCACCTATCCAAAATAATAACTAACCAAAAAGGACTAGTTAAATTATATTTCCTATCTTTCCTTATTACAATCTCACTAATTTTTATCCTACACATTCTTAATCCCGAGTGATTTCAATAATAATAAAAATTCCCGCAAACAATGACCACCCAGCCACTACCATTATTCAAGTAGCACAACTATATATAGCTGCAACCCCAATTCCACCCTCCAACATAACCCCCACATCATCAATCTCATACATTAATCAATCACCTAGACCATCAAAATCAACTAACTCGACCTTATCATTAAAATTAAGCAAATAAAACATCAACAACTCCATAAAAAGACCTAAAATAAAAAAACCAAAAATAAACCAACTAGAACCCCAAGTTTCCGGATACTCCTCAGTAGCTATAGCAGTTGTATAACCAAATACCACCAACATACCACCCAAGTAAATCAAAAACACCATTAAACCCAAAAACGAACCCCCAAAGCCTAAAACCATTAAACACCCAACACATCCACTAACAATTAAACCGAACCCACCATAAATAGGCGAAGGCTTCAACGCCAACCCTAAACAACCAGTCAAAAATAATAAACTTAAAATAAACATATAATTTGTCATTATTTCTACACAGCATTTAACTGCGACCAATGACATGAAAAATCATCGTTGTAATTCAACTATAGAAACCCCTAATGACAAACATTCGAAAATCTCATCCTCTACTCAAAATTATTAATCACTCCTTTATTGACCTTCCCGCTCCATCCAACATCTCATCATGATGAAACTTTGGCTCTCTATTAGGAGTATGCCTAATAATTCAAATCATTACAGGCCTGTTCCTAGCAATACACTACACATCCGACACTCTAACAGCATTTTCATCAGTTACCCACATCTGCCGAGACGTAAACTACGGCTGACTAATTCGATATTTACATGCCAACGGAGCTTCAATATTCTTTATCTGCTTATTCCTCCACGTAGGACGAGGAATGTACTATGGATCTTACACCTTCCTAGAAACATGAAACATTGGAATCGTCCTACTATTTGCAGTAATAGCCACCGCATTCATAGGCTACGTACTTCCATGAGGACAGATATCATTCTGAGGAGCCACAGTAATTACAAATCTACTATCAGCTATTCCCTATATCGGCACTACCCTAGTCGAATGAATCTGAGGGGGATTCTCAGTAGACAAAGCAACCCTAACTCGCTTTTTCGCATTCCACTTCATTCTCCCATTCATCATCGCCGCTCTTGCAATCGTACATCTCCTTTTCCTCCACGAAACAGGATCAAACAACCCCACAGGTCTAAATTCTGATGCAGATAAAATTCCATTTCATCCATACTACACAATTAAAGACCTACTAGGAGTATTTATGTTACTTCTATTTTTAATAACCCTAGTATTATTCTTCCCAGACTTACTAGGAGACCCAGACAATTATATACCTGCCAACCCCCTAAATACCCCACCACACATCAAACCAGAATGATATTTCCTCTTTGCTTACGCCATTTTACGCTCCATTCCCAACAAATTAGGAGGAGTAGTAGCCTTAGTCCTATCAATCCTAATCTTAGCCCTCCTTCCATTTCTCCACACTTCAAAACAACGCAGCCTAACATTCCGCCCAATTACCCAAACCCTATACTGAATCCTAGTAGCTAACCTCCTCATTTTAACATGAATTGGAGGCCAACCAGTAGAACATCCCTTCATCATCATTGGCCAACTAGCATCTATAAGCTACTTCTCAATTATCCTTATCTTAATACCTATCTCCGGAATCATTGAAGACAAAATACTAAAATGAAATTAATGTCCTGATAGTATAAAAATTACCTTGGTCTTGTAAACCAAAAATGAAGAGTTAATCTTCTCAGGACATGTCAAGAAGAAGGAACTAACTCCCCACCATCAACACCCAAAGCTGATATTCTAATTAAACTACTTCTTGACAGTACATAAAATGATATAGGACATTAAAACATTTATGTATATCGTACATTAATTTATCTACCCCAAGCATATAAGCATGTAATATAAATCAATGTATTAAGACATAACATTTAAACTCAACTAAAAATCCACAACAACATGAATATTCTCACATACATTAATATAATGTTCTACGGACATATCTGTGTTATTAGACATACACCATAAAGTCATAAACCTTTCTCTTCCATATGACTATCCCTGACCCCAGTTGGTCTCAATTTCTACCATCCTCCGTGAAATCAACAACCCGCCCACTCGTCCCCCTCTTCTCGCTCCGGGCCCATACAACTTGGGGGTGACTATCCTGAAACTTTACCAGGCATCTGGTTCTTACTTCAGGGCCATCAGTTGGTGTATCGCCCATACGTTCCTCTTAAATAAGACATCTCGATGGTAACGGGTCTAATCAGCCCATGACCAACATAACTGTGGTGTCATACATTTGGTATTTTTTAATTTTCGGATGCCTTCCCCAACATAGCCGTCAAGGCATGAAGGTCAGCCCACAGTCCCGGGGTACCTACTATTCAAGGGTCATTTATCCACATAACCAAAGCCCGAAAGACTATAATATTCATGCTTGTTGGACATAAAAATCTATTAATACCTAAAAACCTGTCAACAAACCCCCTACCCCCTAATGCCTTAAATTTCAACGCCAAACCCCAAAAACATTGAAAAAAGAAATAAGTAATACAAAAAGAACACTTAATTCTTCAAAGGCTTTTCATTCTGGTAGTCCACAAAATTTTAACTTAAATCCTAGCATTAGTAAAATTTTCCACCACAAATTTTCCTAGAGAAAACCCTCTTTTTCCCGCCTACCCCCAGAAAAATCCACCATGCCCTACA